ATTTCCCCATAATGTCCATGAACAGTTGCTCCTGGAGTAGCCAAATAAGGCTTAGCCGATCGTATTACCACAGAATCAACTTGAAGAATTAGAACTTGACCCGATTTTAAATGTGGTCCTTTTTTGGCTATACATACATTTTCACAAAGAAACTGCCCAAGACTAACGATTGTAGATGTCTCTTCACAATAATTGTAATGGAGAAAATACCAATTCAAATTTAATGGATTCAAAATGATGTTACTGCAGGAATAGGGATTATAAATTTTACCATTTTCATCCAGTAAATAATATTTAAGTATTTGAAAAATCTGTTTTAAATTATCAAGTTGGAAATAGTTAGTTACCAAGATCTGATTATGGGTTATTAAATGGGAAAATAAATCAAAATTAGAAATTGGAAAGCCTGTTCCTAAGGGGCCCAACAAATTCCTAATTGGAATTAGGGGGTCTTTTTTGATTAATTCTTTTATAATATTGGGAGATTTTACATCGTTGAATGGGCCTATTCGAGAACAATTGGATGATGACAAAATTATCAAAGACTGAGATTCCTTATTTCGATTCAATAACGTATGAATAGTTCCTTGATTTGGATTAAGGGATTCTTGAATCCTTGCCTTGGAATAGGAATAAATGGAAGAAAATGGATTGACATTAGCGCGATCTGATCCATTCTCAGAGATCAATCCTGAACCCGATAGATCGTTCCTTTTTCCGGTATACGAAATAGGTGACTTTGCTAAGTCGATTCTTAGAAAATCTCTAATCAAACCATTTGTCCTTATTTCAACAAAGGAAGCACAGGCCTTTTCAATCTTTTTGTCTTGGTCCCAATTCAACACTAAACAAGTCCGAACTAATTGAATACTTGTGTCCCAAATTTCAAGAATTGGGTCGTAATAAAGGATATAATTGACAACTCGAAGTTGTAGATTATCACTTTCCTGCAAGAGATCCGGCGGGAAAAGTCTTCCTAAATTTATACCATCCGTTTTTTTATATGGGACTACGGGTTGAACCAAAACAAAATATTTTTTTTCATACCTGGAAAGTTTCATTCGTTGGATATATAGCCAATTTTTTAATTTTTTGTATTCTTTGGAATTTTGTTTTCCCCCTCCTGGTGGTATCAATCGGAATGCCTTATTTGTCTTTCCAGGAAAATGGATATCTCCAGAAAATATTATCAGTTTAATTTTTTCTGCTTTTTTCTTCACTCGGACCAATCCGCCTACCCGACTTCTTCTATTTAAAGTGATTTGTGTATCTACCCCAATAATACTATTGTGCCGTACCATTATGGAAGAAGATTCGGACAAAATGTGGACTTCCACGGGAATAAAAAAAAAAGGATTGACTTCCTTTTGGTATTTTGGCCAAAATACCTTGACTCCTCGATACTCAATCAAATCCTCTTCGTTGACGATTGAATTCAGTTCTCTGGTCTCATATTTAGTAAGTCCCGAGCTCTTTCTGATATAGCGAGGATCATCGAAATAAGCAAGAATACTATTTCTACGGAGAATACCATTTCTGGGGATTTCAATTGAGATACCTGAAGAAGGTATTAGTTGGTTCTCGCCTTCTTGAATTGATTCGAGTGGGATGATGACTCTATTTCTTCGCCTCTTTGCCAATAAATAAGAATTCCCCTCGAGAATGGCCGGATATCTAAGATTACAACGACCAATACATGTCATTCGATTAAGTTCTGAATAATCAGGAATCCTATCTCCTTTTTGATTTTTACCAGAAAAATACGAACTAAAAAATTTGTGTCTCACTTGATTATTAGTTACTGAGGGGTTAGAAATATATCTTCGCTTAACAGAAAGAGAATAAGCGTTCATTTGATCTTGATCCTTGTGGATCGAACAGGGGCCTAGACTGGATTTCCAGGGCTCCCCTAATAATATCCATAAATGACTTGTTTTTGGTAAGAGATGAATATTACCATATGTGAATTCAGGTGCATGGTACACATCGGTATTCCAGTGCATTTCACCTTCTGAGTCAGAATAAATATGTTTTCGAACCTTCTCTTTCAAATTCAAAGTGGATGTTCTCGCGCGAATCTCAGCAATGATTTGTTCTGATTCTACATATTGATCGTTTTGAACTAAGAGAAAACTTTTGGGCGGAATACACACATTGTGTATAATATCTTCACTCTCAATAGTTACATACAAGTCTCTAGAACATAGAAAAGCAGGATGTCCATGACGTGTACGTGTCGGATGAACCAAATCCTCATTGAATTTTATTTTTCCATTAGAAGGGGCTCGCACGTGTTCTGCAGTACCCCCTGTGAATACCCCGCCGGTATGAAAAGTTCTTAATGTTAATTGAGTGCCCGGTTCTCCAATCGATTGACCTGCAATAATACCTACAGCTTCTCCCAATTCGACCAGGTCATCATGAGCTGGACTCCGGCCATAACATAATTGACAAATCCAAGATGTACTCCTACAAGTAAAGGGGGTTCGAATAGAGATGGGTTGTGCTCTAAAAGTTATGAATCTATTGACAAGCCCAACCCCAATATCTTGATTTCTAGTAGCAATGCATCGCGAACCTATATATATATGATCTGCTAATACACGCCCAATTAATGTTTGGATAAAAATCCTGTCCGCCATCATTCCATTTCGAGGACTTACAGAAATACCTCGGACGGTGCCACAATCTGTTCGACGTACAACAATGTGTTGAACTACTTCAACAAGTCTGCGCGTGAGATATCCTGCATCTGATGTTCGAATAGCGGTATCCACAACTCCTTTACGGGCTCCGTAGCAAGAAATAATATATTCTGTTAAAGAGAGTCCTTCACGTAAATTGCTTTGAATGGGTAAATCAATCATTTGTCCTTGGGGATCCGACATTAATCCTCTCATACCTACTAATTGATGTACCTGAGAGGCATTTCCTCTGGCTCCCGAAAAAGACATTATATGCACTGGATTAAAAGGATCGGTCATCCGAAAATTAGGATTCATTTCTTGTCGCAAATATTCACTTGTGGCATACCAGATCTCGATCGATTGACGTAATTTTTCTACCGCGTGTACATTCCCATAATGATGGTGTTTTTCCAAAATAAAACTTTGTTGTTCAGCGTCTTGAACTAGCCATCTTTTAGAAGGTATTGTTAAAAGATCATCAATTCCTAATGAAATGGATGCGGCGGTAGCTTGTCGGAAACCCAGAGTCTTTACTTGATCCAGGATATGTGATGTATATCCTATTCCATAGTGATCAATAAATCGACTAATAAGTCGTTTCATGGCAGTTCCGTCTATCACTTTATTGTGAAAGACCTGAGTGGGTCGTTCTGCCATCAGTACCTCCATATTGCGCTGAGTAGAATTTGACAATGGGTTTGAGTCAGTGATTGGAAAACTTCCTTTTATAGATCTTGATTCACGTAGAAATTCCGCAATTCTAGTCCTAGTTAACCCGGTGAGACTCGAATTCCCGCTGGTAGCATAGAATTACAACAGCCCTGCCAAAACCCTTGTATGGCTTCTTCTATTTCTCGATAAAGAGAAATATGACCAAGAGTGGTTCGAATATATATATAAAGAATTTCTTTTTTTATACTTCTTACTATTAGATAGTGTCCATAAATCTCATAATAGGTCCCCAAAGATTCATAGTGAATTTCGATGGGAGTTTCTCTTGCAGCAATAACGCGTTGATCTAGTCGCCACCGCAGCCACAAAGGACTACCTAAATTGATTCGTTTTTGCCGATAAGCTCCAATTGCATCATAGGCATTACAAAAAAAGGGTTCTTTTATTTTTGTATACTTATTATCTTCATTTTGATAGTTTCTGCGATTACATGGATTATACCTATTTACACAAATACCCCGACGATTTCCACTCGTTAAGACATAGAGTCCACTAAGCATATCTTGAGTTGGTGCAGAAATGGGATCTCCAATAGTTGGAGACAAAAGATTCATATGAGAAAACATAAGTAAACGTGCCTCTGCTTGAGCTTCCAAAGATAAAGGCACATGAACAGCCATTTGATCCCCGTCAAAGTCTGCATTGAAGCCCTTACAAACTAATGGATGTAAACAAATAGCACGCCCCTCCACTAAAATAGGGAGGAATGCCTGTATGCCTAATCTATGCAGAGTAGGCGCTCTATTCAACAATACAGGATGGTCATCCAGAATTTCCTGAAGTATTTCCCATACAATCGGTTTTTTTTTCCGAATTTGACTCTTAGCAACTCCGATGTTCGAAGCAAGATGTTTTCTAATTAGGTCGCGAATTACAAATGCCTGGAAAAGTTCTATTGCTATTTCCCGAGGCAATCCACATCGATGTAATGAAAGTGAAGGGCCGACGACAATGACTGACCGTCCTGAATAATCGACCCGTTTACCAAGCAGAGTCTCGCGAACTCTTCCTTCTTTGCCTTCAATTACATCTGAAAGCGACTTGTAAACTCTATTATGATCATCCCTCATTGGTTGTCCACAAATTCCATTATCAAGAAGTGCATCCACGGCTTCTTGTAGCAATTTTTCCTGAGATATTATTAATTCTTCTGGCGTAGCTATACTTGTTGTTAATAGATCTGTAAGAGTATTATTCCGATAGATAATTCTTCTATAGATTTCATTAATATCCGAGGTCACTAGTTTATCCTCATCTATATGATAGATTGGTCTCAACTCAGGAGGAAGAACTGGTAATAGACACAAAACCATCCATTTTGGTTCTATATTTGTTCGAATAAAATGCTTAGCCAATTCCATGCGTCTAAGCAAAAAATCTTTTCTTCTTCCAACTTTCCGATCTTCCCATTCATTCCCTGTGGGTTCCTCTTCCTCCAATTCTTTCCATTCTACCAATGAAGAATCTATAATAATTCGTAAATCTAGATTGGCTAATTGTTGTCTGATAGAGCCTCCCCCGGTGGACATCTCTCGATTTCGAAATGTATCAAAGCTTCGGGTAGTAAAAAAAATGGGGATC